CCTCCACAATAGTATTTATTTAACCCGATTAGTTGAAGGGAAATATCCAAATCCATGTCTTATTATTTTCAATAATCCATACTTGTAGCAATAAAATCCTATTATTCCTCTTCTAAGTGATACTTCTAAGTGATAAATGATTGATTACAAATATCTAAATATCTATTATTTCTCTATAAATCTATAAAGGACCAGAAATACCCTGTTTACGTATCATTGGAAAGTGCATTAACATAAATACAGCAGTAAGAAGCGGCAATACAAAAGTGTGTAAACTATAAAAACGAGTCAAGGTGGATTGTCCTACACTAGCGCTTCCACGCAATAATTCTACCAAAGGGGATCCTATTACAGGAATAGCCTCAGGTACACCTGTTACAATTTTCACCGCCCAATAACCAATTTGGTCCCAAGGTAAGGAATAACCAGTTACACCAAAAGATGCGGTCAATACTCCTAAAACTACACCCGTAACCCAAGTCAATTCGCGAGGTTTTTTAAATCCACCGGTGAGATACACACGAAAAACATGTAGAATCATCATCAGGACCATCATACTTGCCGACCATCGATGAACTGATCGGATTAACCAACCAAAATTAGCTTCCGTCATTATGTATTGAACAGAGGCAAAAGCTTCAGTAACCGTCGGACGATAGTAAAAAGTCATAGCAAATCCTGTAGCTACTTGTACTAAAAAACAAGTAAGCGTAATCCCCCCTAAACAGTAAAATATATTGACATGGGGAGGAACATATTTACTAGTTATATCATCTGCAATCGCCTGAATCTCGAGACGTTCTTCGAACCAATCATAGACTTTATTGAGATAGGTGAAAATCCCCCTCTCAGAACCGTATATGAGACTTTCATCTCGTACAGCTCAAGCAAAAACACCCAAATTAAAAAAGAAATAACAGTCGGATATGGACTAAAAAGTTATGCAATAGAAAGTTTGAAACTTCTTAATGTCCGATTCAATCCTCTCTAAATGGACAAAAGAAGAAAGAAATCCGACAGCTCTTCTTTGTGGTGATAATACCACAATATCAAGTTGGCTCAATTTTCTTTATTTAATCCTTACAGGCCTCTTGAATCCTCTCTTTACCTATTTCTTTTTCTTGAATTTGTTTTGCCTCTAATGTGTCTTTTTTCATTTCTTTACTATTGAATTGATAGGAATTCTCTTGTTAAGACCCTATGAATTGATTAACACCTCAGATTCATACTAGAGCCACGATGATTCAATAAGAAATCATAAGCTAAACCAAGGATTCCCTGAGTAAGAACCATTGGATCATCACTTCATAAATTAGACTAAAAAAAAAAACGAAAGATTTTTCTTTTTTCAAACTCTTTGGAAGTCTTTTTGAAGTCCGGACACGGGGTCGAATATTAAGTATGAATCATAGTTCAAATATTTCTTAATCTTAATCTAGTTCGTGTTCCAGATACTTGAATAAGTATTCGACGAAGTAGACCCGTCTATACCAAGGTGACAGACCTATTCTCTGTACTATCAATGGAATCAATTATAACAAGTCACACACTCATATTCCGGAAATACAGAAAGGAAGAAATTCCACGATCGAACTACCAAAATAGAATATGCCAGAAATCTAAGTTCTAACTGATTGATTTTTTATTTAAAAATTAGGATTTTGCGGTTCTTAGAAATTTAATTCATTGAAATTCCATCCAATAAAACGGAAGAATTATAAATCTCTAAAATAATAGATAGAAATACCGCAAATAGAGCCATTGCGATTCCCATCAAAGGAGTCGTTCCCCACCCGGGAGCTACTTTACCGTATTCCGAATTCAATGGTTTTAACAAACTCCCTACAGTAGTTCGTCTTGGGCCCGATCTAGAACTGTTGTCAACCGTTTGTGTAGCCATAAATCCTATTGTATTCATTGAGATCTGTTGACTTTGTATACCATTCTGTTGTAAATAAACGATCTTATGATAGTATGATAGATATAGATCCGTTGGGGTCTTGAAATTATATAATCATAATGGAAACAGCAACCCTAGTCGCCATCTTTATATCTGGTTTACTTGTAAGTTTTACTGGGTACGCCTTATATACTGCTTTTGGGCAACCTTCTCAACAACTAAGAGATCCATTCGAGGAACACGGGGACTAGTTGAAGTAATGAGCCCCCCCGGGGGGCTCATTACTTCAATTGAGATAATTAAAAATCATTTCAGCCTTTTAGTTGGAACTTTAGGTGGTTCTCGAAAAAAGATAGCGAAAAAAATGATCCCTAGAGTTGAGACTAAAAGGAATGTATAAACCAATGCTTCCATAGATTCGATCGTGGTTTACAATTATAGCTTCCCTGCCTGTTTGTTTTTCTTTTTTTATTCTTTTTGGGAATCGTCTCGAAAGAGCAAGAGCTCAAAAGCGGTGATTCAAATTCACTCCGGTACTCTATGTAAAATTCCCTTAAAAAAAATAGAAGCCAAAGATAGCAAAGCGGTCTTGTATCAGAC